TGCTTGTCAACGGAAATGTCCCATTCATTATATCATTGTATAATACACATTAGTGCAATAGTATATTTCTGTCAAGTATGAGTTTCGGGCTAGAAACTGAAGATCGGGTTCAAATGTGAATCTGACAAGTTGGTTTCTAAAAATTAATGGAGGAGATTCTCATAGTCCCACAATTGAAGTAGATGCGAGATCTAGAAATCCTCCTTTCGTAGTTGTAGAAGTGGTTTTTTGTTGGAACCCCCTTTCATTTTAAGGAATTGGTTAGTCGTCGAGTAACAAGGAAAAGTACTAAATCGTATTCGATGAAAGAAAGAGAACAAAGAATCAAAAAATTGTAATCAATAATTTTGATGCATACATTGTTGTATTAGATCGAGATCCAAAGGTTCGTTCTTTCTTGACCTAACTATAAGGATAAGGCTTTATAATATGGAAACAAAAAATGTATAACCTATCAAGGAAAAGATAATAGAAATTACGAGTCTTAGAATCTAGTTGGACCAAAACCCAAATTTGATTTTTTAGAGTAATCATGTAATTACTTTTTTCTTCTCACCCACTCAAGATATTATGTGAATGAACCTATTACCGAATCTAATGAGTTCAAATTCAAGTCAAAATGTAATTTTTATAGGGTTACTATTCGTTCTAAAATAAAAAACGGATGCCATACAATTAAAAAATAAAAGAAATGATTTTCTAATTTTATTCCATAATGCTTCAAAAAGTGTTTCAGTTTTGAATGAAGTTACACAACCCAGCGCTTTTTATTAGTTTATAAGTTTAGTTTATCTAAGAGTTACTCAATGAATTCGTTGATTGGAATCGCGGGAGGGGTAGATGTCACAGATGATGAATCAATTTCTTTTTATACACCTGCCACTTTATCTTTGTTAGTGCTGTCTATAATGATAGAGGAATCAAAAACTTTCAATTGAACTTATTCTTTGTATTGGTTTTTTTGCTTATCTCTTATTTTGCAAAAATAGAAACTTAGAAACTTAGGTAAGTGCTTTTTGATAAACATATGTATAAAAAAAATATATTTCATTTAGCTTCTTCATGCCTACTATAACTAGTTATTTCGGTTTTCTACTAGCGGCTTTAACTATAGCCTCAGTTCTATTTATTGGTCTGAGCAAGATACGACTTATTTAAAATTCATATTTGAAATGCACAATTCATAAAAAGAAATCTTTCTGTGAGATTCCCCGTATTCTATAATTATGTACTATGTCAATTGACAATTCTTGGTCATTGAGATTCAATGGTAATTCGGATTAATATTTAGGTATAGATATTACCTCTTTTTTCCCCTTTCAAACAAATTGAAATGATTGAAGTTTTTCTATTTGGAATTGTGTTAGGTCTAATTCCTATTACTTTAGCTGGATTATTCGTAACTGCATATTTACAATACAGGCGTGGCGATCAGTTGGACCTTTGATTAATTAACATCTCTTTTTTTGATTGACCTCCTCCTTTCTTTAATACACAGGAGGTCAAATTCAGATTGCCGCTCAAGTTAGTGAAGCTGTTTCAGTCTAATTTGATCTAAGAAGAACGGAATCACGCTCTGTAGGATTTGAACCTACGACATCGGGTTTTGGAGACCCGCGTTCTACCGAACTGAACTAAGAGCGCTTTCTTATCAGAAAAGATAAGACTGTAACGAAAGGATTCTTTTTGTAACCCCAATACGTCTTGTATGACTATACAGTAGGATAAAAATAGTATGATAAAAATGAAAGAAAAGATTATAGATCCCCAATTTGAATCGATCTCAATTAATCCCTCCTTACTGCTCAAAGGAGAAGTAATAGGTAGGGATGACAGGATTTGAACCTGTGACATTTTGTACCCAAAACAAACGCGCTACCAAGCTGCGCCACATCCCTTCAATTGGTCTACAATGTCATTGTAGAGAATTCCTGTCTTGTTTTCCACACCGCTCCCCCATTGCTATATACAATTTCTCTGGCCATTTCGTCTTTTTGGTCTCATTTAATTTCAAATTGAATATATATAATTGAATATATATAAATTTATTATATATAGAATAGTAAACGACTTATATACATATAAAATACGGAACGGAATCCATCGTAAAAATAAACGAGTCTTTTCGGGAATGCTTGGGGACGCATTTTTTTCGGTTTTAAGAAAAAGAAAATCTTATTTACCGGATCATTGTACCCTTCAATTTGAATTAGGAATTACGTCGACAACTATAACTATAAGTGGTCCTTAACTTCATATGCATCTGATCATATATGTATTACTATTATGTATTCCAATAAATAAAAGAAGGAGGTTTTTCAATGCGAGATCTAAAAACATATCTCTCCGTGGCACCGGTACTAAGTACTTTATGGTTCGGGTCTTTAGCAGGTCTATTGATAGAGATTAATCGTTTTTTCCCGGATGCGCTGACATTCCCCTTTTTTTCATTCTAGTTATTGACATGGGAAGGAATAACGAAGATTAGAGCTATAATTAAATATCTGTGATTTTCTCTCCCTCTTTTCTCTTTTTTCCCTTTTTTGTTTGTTTAGAATAAGGGAGGAAAGAGAAAGAATAAAAGTGGATTCTCCAACTGCGAGACTCGAATTCAAGTTCGAATTAAATTCATTAATAATAGAGGAATGGAGGTAGAATAGAAAATAAAGTGGGTCTAGGGCAAGAGTATTATATAAGATACTTAAATGAAATATTGTACTCTGATTTGAAATATAGTTTTTCAGTAGTTGTATATTATTTACAATAATTGATTATTGATTGCAGCGAAATCTTTCATAATTGAATTTCAAGTTAGTCACTTCTATTTTTTCCTTCCTTTCTTCTTCTTCGTTTCGAATCGAAAATAGAAGCGTTGAGTCAATCAAAAATCCAAGGGAGGTTCATGGCGAAGAGTAAAGATGTCCGAATAACGGTTATTTTGGAATGTACCAGTTGTGTCCGAAACGGTGTTAATAAGGTATCAACGGGCATTTCCAGATATATGACTCAAAAGAACCAGCACAATACGCCCAATCGATTGGAATTGAGAAAATTCTGTCCCTATTGTTACAAACATACGATTCATGGGGAGATAAAGAAATAGATCGAACCATGCGTGTGACCCTTTCAAGGAAGGGGAAAAAATGACATTATATATATAACATATATAAATATAAACAAACCAAATCCTATTTATTTCTTCTTTTCTAAAATTCAAATTCATTTTAGATTCGACCGAAATAGGATTTTTGGGATAAGGAATAAACTAAACAATCCATGGATAAATCTAAGCAACCCTTTCTGAAATCCAAGCGACCCTTTCTGAAATCCAAGCGACCCTTTCTGAAATCCAAGCGATCTTTTCGTAGGCGTTTGCCCCCAATCCAACCGGGGGATCGAATTGAGTATAGAAACATGAGTTTAATTAGTCGATTTATTAGTGAACAAGGAAAAATATTATCTCGACGAGTGAATAGATTGACCTTGAAACAACAACGATTAATTACTATTGCTATAAAACAAGCTCGTATTTTATCTTCGTTACCCTTTCTTAATAATGAGAAACGATTTAAAAATAAGGAAAAACGATTTAAAAATAATAAGAAACGATTTAAAAATAATCAAAAACGATTTAAAAATAATCAAAAACGATTTAAAAATAATCAAAAACGATTTAAAAATAATGAGAAACCATTTAAAAATAATGAGAAACCATTTAAAAATAATGAGAAACCATTTAAAAATAATGAGAAACCATTTAAAAGAACCGAGTCGACCGCTAGACCTACAGGTCTTAGAGCCAGAAAGAAATAGGCTTACTCTTTCTTTACTTGAATCAAAATTCCAATCCGAACTCAAACGCAGATTGAGGTTTTGCTCGAAAAATCTGAGAATCTAGATTTGATTATCGTGTCGTAATAAAAAAAAAAGAATGGGGGAAGAAGAAATCTTTTTTTTATTGAGCGTGTTCATTCATTTTGACTACTTTCTCATATTTTATCAGATTCTATCAATTATCCATTTTTACTCTACCCTCCCGGAGTTCATTCTCCGGGGAACTCTGTTTAAATGATTCCTGCGGATTCTTTCCAATCTACTTTTTTTACGATCTCATTAGAAATAATATAAATGGAATTCTTATTTGATATAGCTATTTGTGCAAGTATTTTACGATTAACAAACAACTGTCTCTTGTACAGATCGTGTATTAATCTACTATAACTATGGGATACCCCCCTTTCCCGAATTACTGCGTTTATTCGAGTGATCCACAAACGACGAAAATTTCTCTTTTGCCTATCCCTATCCCGATGTGCCGAATCCAAAGCTCTTATTTCCTGTTGACTAATTGTTCGAGTAAGTCTTGAATGAGCCCCTCGAAAGCTTGATACAAAGGAACGCACTTTTGTTCTACGTCTCCGAGCTGTATATCCCCGTTTAGTTCTGGTCATTGAATAAATGAAACTTTGACGAATACCGAATTCATTTCCCTTCTTTTCTTTCAGTTATTCTTTGTCCCTTTTCTAGTCTATTAATAACAAAACAGATTTTCCAATGTATAAACGAAAAATTCCAATGGCTTTGGCTACTATAACCTTCCCAACCACAATTTTTTCTTTTTTCTAGGCATTTCACTTCGAAATAAGAAGTTGTATTCTATTAGGTATCAAAAATATAGTCAATAAAACAGAAATAGAAATGGATAAAGAAATAGTGGATTCCATCGTTTCTATGGTTACTTCTTAAACGGTGAGGTCTTCTCTATACACCGGAGCCTTTACTTAATACTTAATTTAATCAATCTTATTGGTAACTTGTATAGTTTACATTCTTTGGCTCTACCCATGAATTATCCAGTAATAGGTCTTTCACAACGAGATCTACCTATACAGTAACGGTATTTTATTATGAAGGTTGGCTAGGTAGCTGACCATGTTAGTCCGTTCTTGCAAGGGGCATAATCTTTCTGTTTTTTAACTAAGATTTCCTCCGCTTAATGGATAATCATTTGCTACCAATGGAGAATTGCTTCTCATCTTAATCTTAAATTGAGATGATTGGGTTTGCACCAATGGAAACCATAAATTTCATACACAATAGAGGGATATGATAGATTTTCTTATTTTTAGTTTTTCGGTAGTGAATGGAGTTCGTTTTTACATTCTATCCTATTCATCGGGGTGGATCATTGATACTGGAAAAATGGGTTTCTTTCTTTTGTCCCAGCTCATGATCTGAACGAGTCGCACATACACCCTAGTACATGTTCCTCGACGCTGAGGGCATCCCCGAAGGGCAGGGGATTTTGTGACATTTCTGATTGGCTGTCTTGTATTTCTAATAAGTTGTTTAATAGTTGGCATGTTGAATCATATACATAATGGGCTGGTTTAGATCGATCCTAACCCCATGATTATGAATTGCTTGTATTTAATATTCTATTAACTAAGTTTAATATTCTATTAAACTCAGTTAAGAAGAGAAAATCTCAAATCGTGAATTTGCGCGAAATCAGGCTCCTATAAGATCAACAATTCCATAAGCTTTTGCTTCTGTTGCTGACATAAACAAATCTCTGTCCATGTCGTACCATATAACTGGGAAGGGTTTGCCTGTTCTTCGTGCATAAACCCCTGTGACCATTTCACGCATGTGTATTATGGCTCCTATTTCCAGGGAAAATTCTCCCAGCGGTCCCCGAAAAAAAGAACTAGCAGGTTGATGGATCATTACCCTGATGATACAACATAATAAAGGGCTCCTCTATTTCTCATGATAAGGGTAAGGGGAAGAGAAAAGAAAGATAAAGAAGAAAAAAAGATAGAATTGAACAACCGTACGGGCATCTTTTGTGCATTGCATACGGCTCTACACGAAAATGGGCCTTTACCTTCCATCAAGGAAAGAGAAACTATAGGATCTATCAGACCCAGATCCAGATCGGTAAATGATCAAAGTACCACCCTTCTTTTCGAAGGGGTTCAAAAATACTATGATGGCTCCGTTGCTTTATATATTATTATTTTTTTTGTCTGTGATTCAGCAATCCCAAAGTTTCTTTTTGATCTGATTAAATAAAGAAAAAATCTTGTTTTTTTTTTTCGCACTCTTTCATAACATAAATATTGTTAAGAGCCCATCCGTGTGAAAAAAAAAGTTTGTAACGCTGAACTCCGATAGATAAAATCGGAAATACCTCCTATCTCATACTACTCCCTCGATACATAATCTAATGTTTTGAAAAAAACTTTCTTATATCGAATTCAAAGTGCCATGCTATTATTACTTAATATTCATATTTCATATGGCGAAGGCATAGTCTTCTTTTTTCTCTCAAATAAAAACCCCATTGGCGCCAAGCATGAGGGTATGCTACACGTTTGGTAATTGTTCCTCCGACCAAGAGAAAAGATGCCATTGAAGCGACTACTCCCAGACCCATTGTATGTACATCTGGTTTCACAGCTTGCATCATATCATAAATACCCACTCCACACATTATTGATCCGCCGGGAGAGTTTATAAGCAAATACTGATCTTTGGTATCATCCTCGATAGTGAGAAATGCTATCAGACCTATAATTTGATTTGAGATCTCGCTCTCAAGCTCTTGGCCTAAAAAAAGTATTCTTTGTCGATAAAGTCCGTTGTTTAGGGTAAAATTGTATCCCTTAGGAACCATACAGGCGCCTTTTAACGCATACGGTGCAAAAATAAAATGGCGAAAAAAGAATCAATGTGTAGATTGCAATCTTCTTTCTTTTTTCATGACGGGCTCTTTCTGACTTCTAACAAAAATTTCTTCGATTTTTCAATAAAGAAGGGTTTGACTTTGAACACCCTTACCTATAGTATAAAAATATCACTAAACTTATCGAATTAACTTCTCATTGATGTATTATTTCATCGAGATCCAATCCAAATCACGATGTTATTTTCTTGTTCCTGAATGGGCCTCTTTAATCTTTTTAGGTTTATGCTCTACTCCGGGTAAAGATCCACCCGATTGCGATTTGCACATATAGGACAAATGCTCCCATTACCACTTTTTTGTTATGACTTCCCCCTTTCAATTCATATCTTCTGCCAAATATTTGATGTATTCGGGCATATTACTCGATTGATTAAGAGTTTGAGATCGCTTCTCTTTACATTTACAAAGAGGATCTCTTTACAACTAGGAATCGTTTATGATATTAAGTAGGAATCATAGATCTATTACCAATTGGGTTTTTTCTAAACGGAGCCTGGATACTTCATTTTATTAGTCCAACCAAGCCAACCATAAATTATTCTAATTGATAATAATAGTCTGAATTCCCCCAAAAATGGATCTAATTGCACTTCACGCTCCAAATTTTTGATGATTCAATTTATCTTTCTTGGGCGAAACAGAGGATATCTCGAGCGGGGAGAGAACGGGGAAATCCCATATGACCCAATATACCTGACAAGTCGCACTATATGTCAACCCAAGACCCTTCTTCGTCTCCAGGAATTAGAAAGGGTATTTTTGGAACACCAATAGGCATTAAATGAAAGCAAAAAGAACTAAGTACTAGATTTCACTTTGATGTGGAAACGTAACAATCGGTTTATTGTCTTTCTAATATTGTCCTTTATCGTATTTTATCCATAGATTAGAAAAATTCATAAAGAAAGACAGAATAAATAGGGGAAAATTATTACAAATAGGCCCTTCTAATGATGAAGAAGTATGGACGCATTCACTCATAGAAAACGGTATCAACCTCCCCATTGCGTATTGGTACTTATCGAGTATAGAATAAATCTGCTTCTCTTTGTTCCTACGAACGGAATTGTTCCATTCTTTTATTACTAACAGAATCAAACAAATATGAATCCTTGCTCGGAAATAATCCACTCAACAGGAGAGGTCCATAACATAGTCATAGTCTAGCCTTTTCCATTTTCCAATGCAATAAAGTTACATAGTGTCTTTTTTTTCTTTGATAAAGGGGTATTTCCATGGGTTTACCTTGGTATCGTGTTCATACCGTTGTATTGAATGATCCCGGTCGACTGCTTTCTGTCCATATAATGCATACAGCCCTGGTTGCGGGTTGGGCCGGTTCTATGGCTCTGTATGAATTAGCAGTTTTTGATCCCTCTGACCCCGTTCTTGATCCAATGTGGAGACAGGGTATGTTCGTTATACCATTCATGACTCGTTTAGGAATAACCAATTCGTGGGGTGGTTGGAGTATCACAGGAGGGACTATAACGAATCCGGGTATTTGGAGTTACGAAGGTGTGGCCGGGGCACATATTGTGTTTTCTGGCTTGTGCTTCTTGGCAGCTATCTGGCATTGGGTATATTGGGATCTAGAAATATTTTGTGATGAACGTACAGGAAAACCTTCTTTGGATTTACCGAAAATCTTTGGAATTCATTTATTTCTCGCAGGAGTGGCGTGCTTTGGTTTTGGTGCATTTCATGTAACAGGCTTGTATGGTCCTGGAATATGGGTGTCCGATCCTTATGGACTAACGGGAAAAGTGCAATCTGTAAATCCAGCGTGGGGCGTGGAGGGTTTTGATCCTTTTGTTCCGGGAGGAATAGCCTCTCATCATATTGCAGCAGGGGCATTAGGCATATTAGCGGGCCTATTCCATCTTAGCGTCCGCCCACCCCAACGCCTATACAAAGGATTGCGTATGGGCAATATTGAAACCGTCCTTTCCAGTAGTATTGCTGCTGTCTTTTTTGCAGCTTTTGTTGTTGCCGGAACTATGTGGTATGGTTCAGCAACTACTCCGATCGAATTGTTTGGGCCTACTCGTTATCAATGGGATCAGGGGTACTTTCAGCAAGAGATATACCGAAGAGTTAGTGCTGGGCTAGCCGAAAATCAAAGTTTATCAGAAGCTTGGTCTAAAATTCCTGAAAAATTGGCTTTTTATGATTACATCGGCAATAATCCGGCAAAAGGGGGATTATTCAGGGCGGGCTCAATGGATAACGGGGATGGAATAGCGGTTGGATGGTTAGGGCATCCTATTTTTAGAGATAAAGAAGGACGCGAACTTTTTGTACGTCGTATGCCTACTTTTTTTGAAACATTTCCGGTCGTTTTAGTAGACGGCGACGGAATTGTTAGAGCCGATGTTCCTTTTCGAAGGGCCGAATCGAAGTATAGTGTCGAACAAGTAGGTGTAACTGTTGAGTTCTACGGTGGCGAACTCAACGGAGTCAGTTATAGCGAGCCTGCTACTGTGAAAAAATATGCTAGACGTGCTCAATTGGGTGAAATTTTTGAGTTAGATCGTGCTACTTTGAAATCCGATGGTGTTTTTCGTAGCAGTCCAAGGGGTTGGTTTACTTTTGGACATGCTTCATTTGCTTTGCTCTTCTTCTTTGGACACATTTGGCATGGTGCTAGAACCTTGTTCAGAGATGTTTTTGCTGGTATTGACCCAGATTTGGATGCTCAAGTAGAATTTGGAGCATTCCAAAAACTTGGAGATCCAACTACAAGAAGACAGGTAGTCTGAGACGACATTGTTTTGGTCTCTTTCGACTCTATGATTTATTTTTTTGATTGGATATAGGGTACCAAAGAAATCTTAATTTGAATCACCCCCTTTTTTGACTCTTGCTCTTTCTTTATCCGGGAGAGGGGCCCCCCAAAAAAATAAAAAAGAAACAGGTATGGAAGCTATAATTGTAAATCACGATCGAATTTATGGAAGCATTGGTTTATACATTCCTCTTAGTCTCGACTCTAGGGATCATTTTTTTCGCTATCTTTTTTAGAGAACCGCCCAAAGTTCCAACGAAAAAGATGAAATGATTTTTCACTATCTCAATTGAAGTAATGAGCCTCCGATATTGGTAGGCTCATTACTTCAACTAGTCCCCATGTTCCTCGAATGGATCTCTTAGTTGTTGAGAAGGTTGCCCAAAAGCGGTATATAAGGCGTACCCAGTAAAACTTACAAGTAAACCAGATATAAAGATGGCGAGTAGGGTTGCTGC